TTCTCTTCGGAGAATTCCCTTCAACTATTCGTCCGTGTTAAATAAATAATACAATATTGTGGAGTTGAGGGAAAATTTCCAAATACATGTCTTATTCTTTGTCAATAATCCATATTGGTAGCAATGAAATATTATTGTTCCTCCCCCAAGTAAAGTAATAAGATAAATGATTGATTACAAATCTCTATTATCTATATTCTTTAGAAACTATATTCTTTATAAAGGACCAGAAATACCTTGCTTACGTATCATTAGAAAATGCATTAACATAAATACGGCAGTAAGAAGAGGTAATACAAAAGTGTGCAAACTATAAAAACGAGTCAAGGTGGACTGTCCCACACTAGCACTTCCGCGCAATAACTCTACTAAAGGCGATCCTATTACCGGAATCGCTTCCGGTACGCCCGTTACAATTTTGACTGCCCAATACCCAATTTGGTCCCAAGGTAAAGAATAACCTGTTACACCAAAAGATGCGGTCAATACAGCCAGAACCACGCCTGTAACCCAAGTCAATTCGCGAGGTTTTTTAAAACCACCTGTGAGATACACACGAAATACGTGCAGGATTGTCATTAGGACCATCATACTTGCCGACCATCGATGAACCGATCGGATTAACCAACCAAAGTTAGCTTCCGTCATTATGTATTGAACAGAAGCAAAAGCCTCAGTAACGGTCGGACGGTAGTAAAAAGTCATAGCAAAGCCTGTAGCTACTTGTACTAAAAAACAAGTAAGCGTAATTCCTCCTAGACAATAAAATATGTTGACATGAGGAGGAACGTATTTACTAGTTATATCATCTGCAATCGCCTGAATTTCGAGACGTTCTTCGAACCAATCGTAAACTTTATTGAGATAGGTAAACCGAGGAGACTCCCCCTCCGAGAACCGTATATGAGAATTTCATCTCGTACAGCTCAAACAAAAACACCCAAATACTGGGTGAAAGGGGTATGGAATAGAAAATTGGAAACCTCTTAATCTTCTGATTCAATCTTATCTAAAGAAAGATACGAAAGAGTAAAAATCAGAAAGCTCGTCTTTGTGGTTATAATTAGAATGCCAAAAAATCAAGTCGGCTCACTTGTCTTTATGTTGATCGTTACAGGCCTCTTGAATCTTCTATTTACCTATTTCTTTTTCTTTGATTTGTTATTTTTATTTGTATGTAATGCGGTTTTACTTTTGTTTTCTTTATTATTGATAGGAATTCTCTTGTTAAGACCCTATGAATCAATTGAAACCTCAGATTCATACTAGAACCACGATGATTTAATAAAACCTTCAAACTAAGTCCAAAGATTCCCCGAGTAAGAACCATTGGATCATCATTTATTCAACGAGGAGAATAGATAAACTTACTAAAAATACAAAGAAACGTTTGTTCTTTGAGCAAAATCAAAGCAGAAATGGGAATTTGAAAGATTTTTCTTCTTTAAATTTCGAACTTTTTCTAATTTTGGAATCCGGCCGCGAGGTCTGAATATTAAGTATGAATCATAGTTCGAATACTTCGTGATCTATTTCATGTATTCCGTGCTCCAGATACTAGAATAAATATCCGACGGGGTAAAACCGTCTCTATCAAGACGACAGACCCATTCTCTGTACTATCAATAGGATCAATTATAACAAGTCACACACTCATATTCCGGAAATACAGAAACAAAAAAATTGCGCGGTCGAACTACCAAAAAAAATGAGCTAAAATTCAAATCCGGGACCTAAATGCTTCCCTTTTTGTATTTAAAAGCTAGGATTTTGTGGTTCTTGTAACTCTAATTCAGTGAAATTCCATCCAGTAAAACGGAAGAATTATAAATCTCCAAAATAATAGATAGGAATATCGCAAATAGGGCCATTGCGACACCCATCAAAGGAGTAGTTCCCCATCCAGGAGCTACTTTACCATATTCCGAATTCAATGGTTTCAATAAATCCCCTACAGCAGTTCGTCTTAGACTAGATCTAGAACTACCCTCAACAGTTTGTGCAGCCATAAATCCTATTTTTTATTCATTGAGATCTGTTGACTTTGTATACCATTCTGTTGTAAATAAACGATCTTATCATAGATCCATTGTGGTCTTGAAATTATATAAGAATGGAAACAGCAACCCTAGTCGCCATCTCTATATCTGGTTTACTTGTAAGTTTTACTGGGTACGCCTTATATACTGCTTTTGGGCAACCCTCTCAACAACTAAGGGATCCATTCGAAGAACACGGGGACTAGTTGACGTAACGGGCCTCGCAATGCAATATTGCGAGGCCCGTTACGTCAATTGGGATAATGAAAAATCATTTCACTTTTTTAGTTGGAACTTTAGGCGGTTCTCGAAAAAAGATAGCGAAAAAAATGATCCCTAGAGTCGAAACTAAGAGGAATGTATAAACCAATGCTTCCATAAATTCGATCGCGGTTTACAATTATAGCTTCCATACCTGTTTATTTGGGATTATCTCCCGAATTAAAGAAAAAAGAAGAATCAAAGAAAAGGGAAAAGGCGGCGATTTCAATCCAGATTTCTCCAGTACCTTATGTAAAATCACAAACAGAAAATAGAAGCCAGAAGCGAAAAATAACAGAGCAATGTTGCATCAGACTATTTGTCTTCTTGTCGTTGGATCTCCAATTTTTTGGAATGCTCCAAATTCCACTTGAGCATCCAAATCTGGGTCAATACCAGCAAAAACATCTCTGAACAGGGTTCTAGCACCATGCCAAATGTGTCCGAAGAAAAAGAGCAGAGCAAACGAAGCATGTCCAAAAGTAAACCAACCCCTTGGACTGCTACGAAAAACACCATCGGATTTCAAAGTAGCACGATCTAATTCAAAAATTTCACCCAATTGAGCACGTCTAGCATATTTTTTCACAGTAGCCGGATCACTATAACTCACCCCATTCAGTTCGCCACCATAGAACTCAACAGTTACACCTACTTGTTCAACACTATACTTCGATTCTGCCCTTCTAAAAGGAACATCGGCTCTAACAATTCCATCTCCGTCTACCAAAACAACTGGAAATGTTTCAAAAAAAGTAGGCATACGACGTACAAAAAGCTCACGCCCTTCTTTATCTCTAAAGATAGGGTGTCCTAACCACCCGACAGCTATTCCATCCCCGTTATCCATTGAACCCGCTCTGAATAATCCCCCTTTCGCCGGATTATTTCCGATGTAATCATAAAAAGCTAATTTTGCAGGAATTTTAGACCAAGCTTCTGATAAACTTTGATTTTCGGCTAGTCCAGCACTAACTCTTCGATATATTTCTTGCTGAAAGTATCCCTGATCCCATTGATAACGGGTGGGACCAAATAATTCGATGGGGGTAGTTGCTGAACCATACCACATAGTTCCAGCAACTACAAAAGCTGCAAAAAAGACAGCTGCGATGCTGCTGGAAAGAACGGTTTCAATATTGCCCATACGTAATCCTTTGTATAGACGTTGAGGCGGACGGACACTAAGATGGAATAAGCCTGCTAAGATGCCCAATGTCCCTGCTGCAATATGATGAGAGGCTATTCCTCCTGGAACAAAAGGATCAAAACCTTCCACACCCCACGCTGGATTTACCGCCTGTACCTTTCCAGTTAGTCCATAAGGGTCGGACACCCATATTCCAGGACCATACAATCCTGTTACATGAAATGCGCCAAACCCAAAACAAGCTACTCCGGAGAGAAATAAATGAATTCCAAAGATCTTAGGCAAATCCAAAGAAGGTTTTCCTGTACGTTGATCACCAAATATTTCTAGATCCCAATACACCCAATGCCAAATAGCTGCCAAGAAGCACAAGCCAGAAAACACAATATGTGCCCCAGCTACACCTTCGTAACTCCAAATACCCGGATTCGTTATCGTCCCTCCTGTAATACTCCAACCGCCCCATGAATTGGTTATTCCTAAACGAGTCATGAAGGGTATAACGAACATACCTTGTCTCCACATTGGATCAAGAACGGGGTCGGAGGGATCAAAAACTGCTAATTCATATAGAGCCATTGAACCGGCCCAACCAGCAACCAGAGCTGTATGCATTAGATGGACAGAAAGCAAACGACCGGGATCATTCAATACGACGGTATGAACACGATACCAAGGCAAACCCATGGGAATACCCCTTTATCAACAAAAAATAGACACTATGTAACTTTATTTCATTATTGCATTGAAAAAAAACTATGCTATGGACCGCCCTTTTTTTTCAGCCGATTAGCTCGGAAAAAGGATTAATATTTGTTCTATTCTTTTAGTATTTAGTAATAATGGAACAGTTCGGTTCGTAGAAAAAAAGAGAAGCAGATCTATTCTATACTCGATAAGTACCAATACGCAATGGGGGTTGATTCCCTTTTCTATGAGCGAATGCATCTATATTTGGTCATCATTCAAAGAGCCATTCGTAAGAATTTTCCTTTACGTTATTTTCTGAACTTATTCAATCTATATATAAAATATGATAAAGGTCGATATTATTAAGATAATAAGCACATTATTACGCTTCCACATCAAAGTGAAATAGAGTACTTAATTCTTTTTTCTTTCAGTTTATGCCTATTGGTGTTCCAAAAGTACCTTTTCGAAGTGTCGGAGAGGACCATCCATCTTGGGTTGACGTATAGTGCGACTTATCAAATATATTGGGTCATATGGGATTTCCCCATTCTCTCCCTCGATGGAGATATCCCCTGTTTCGCCCCCAAAAGAAACTGGAATTATCAAAAATTTGTAGCGTGAAGCGCAATGAAGTGCAAGTAGATCAGTTTTGTGAGGAAGTATCTAGATTAATATAATATTAGCAATTAAAATAATTTATGGTCGGCTTGGCTGGACCAATAAAATGAAGTATCCAGGCTCCGTTTAAAAAACCCAATTGGTAATATATTTATGATTATTACTTATATCATAAACGATTCGATTTCGTTAAATAGGAATGATCTCAAACTGTTAATCAATCGAATCCAAAAGGGAATGAATATGAATACGTTGAATATTTAACATTTAACAGAAGGCATGAAAGAAATGAATTGAAAAGAAAAGGGGGGTAATAGCAAAAAAAAGACGTGGTATTGGGGTCATTTGTCCTATATGTACAAATCAAAATCGGGCAGATCCTTACTCGGAATAGAGCATAAACCTAAAAAAATTGAAAAAGCCCATTCAGGAACAAGAAAATGACATCGTGATTTTTGAATCGGATCTCGATGAAAAAATACATCAATGAAAAGTTAGTTCGACTGGAGTTTACACATTGATTTTTTTCGCATGTTGAACCGTATGCATCAAAAGGTGTTTGTACGACTCCTAAGGGTAAAGGATATAATTTTATCCTAATCAACCGACTTTATCGAGAAAGATTACTTTTTTTAGGCCAAGAAGTTGATAGCGAGATCTCGAATCAACTTATTGGTCTTATGGTATATCTCAGTATAGAGAAAGATACCGAGGATCTTTATTTGTTTATAAACTCTCCTGGCGGCTGGGTAATACCCGGAATAGCTATTTATGATACTATGCAATTTGTGCGACCAGATGTACGCACAATATGCATGGGATTGGCCGCCTCAATGGGGTCTTTTATCCTGGTCGGAGGAGCAATTACCAAACGTCTAGCATTCCCTCACGCTTAGCGCCAATGAGTTTTTTATTTGAGAGAAAAAAGAAGACTATGGCTTCACCATATGAATTATTAATATTCAGTAATAATAGCACGGCACTTCGAATTCGATATCCAAATTCTTTATTGTTTTTTTTTCAAAAGATTCTCGATTATATATTGAAAGAGTAGTATGAGACAAAGGAAGGGTATTTACGACTTTATCTTACCTATCGTAGGCCTATTTCAGCGTCACAAACTTTTTTCACACTAGAGGATTATTAACAGGATTTAGGTTATCAAAGAGTACGAAAATCAAAAAAAGAAAGAAACTTTGGGATTGCTGAATAACAGCCGAAATAAATATAGAAAGCAACGGGGCCATCCTAGTATTTTTTAACTCCTCCAAAAAAAAGAAGAGTGGTAATTGGATCATTTACCGATCTGGGTATAAGAGACATCATATTTTCTCTTTCTTCGATGAAAGGTAAAAAAGTGAAGTCTATTGGAGAGCCGTATGCAATGCGCAAAAATGCCCGTACGGTTGTTCAATTCTATCTTTTTCTTATTCTTTCTCTCTTCCCCTCCCCGGATCGTCGAGCTATAGGAATCTTTTATTATGTTATATTATCTATATCATTTTATCTCTCTAATCAGGGTAATGATCCATCAACCTATTGCCGCTTTTTATGAGGCACAAACCGTCGAATTTATCCTGGAAGCGGAAGAACTACTGAAACTGCGCGAAACCCTTACAAGGGTTTATGTACAAAGAACAGGCAAGCCCTTATGGGTTGTATCCGAAGACATGGAAAGGGATGTTTTTATGTCAGCAACAGAAGCCCAAGCTCATGGAATTGTTGATCTTGTAGCGGTTGTATAAAAAATAGCAGTGATTTCACGCAAATACACGATTTCAGATTTTATCTTCTTATTTCTTAAGGGTTTAATATTCTATTAATCTATTTAATAGAAGAAATTCATAATCGTCCGGTTAGGATCGATCTAAACCAACCCCTAATGTATAATTCAGCATGCCAACTATTAAACAACTTATTAGAAACCCAAGACAGCCAATCAGAAACGTCATGAAATCCCCCGCTCTTGGGGGATGCCCTCAGCGCCGAGGAACATGTACGAGGGTGTATGTGCGACTCGTTTAAATCATGGGTTGAGACAAAACAAAAGAAAGAAAAGAAATTTTCCAATATCAATGATCAGTACCATTGAATCGGATAGAATGGAAGAACTCCATTCACTATCTAAAACTAAAAAGGATAGATCTATCCTATCTTTCTATTGTGTATGAAATTTACGGTTTCCATTGGTGCAAAGTCAATCACTTCAATTTGCAATTTAAGATGAGAAAGAATTCCCCATTGGTAACAAATAGTTATCCATTAAGCGGGGGGAAATCCTATTTAAAAAGCGGAAAGATTATGTTTCTACTCTTGCAAGAACGGACTAACAGGGTCAGCTACCCAACCAAACTTCATAATTAAATACCGTTACTGTATAAGGTATATCTCGTTATGAAAGACCTATTACTGGAAAATTCATGGGTAGAGCCAAAGAGTGGTAACTGTACAAGTTACCAATACAATAGCATTGATTAAATGGAGGAAAGGGCTCCGGTGTATAGAAAGGACCTCACCGTTTAAGAAATAACCATAGAGACGATGGAACCCACAATTTGTTTATCTATTTCTATTTACTACTTTATTTTATTTCCAATGCGCCTAGAAAAAAGGAAAAAAACGTGGTCGGGAAGGTTATAGTAGCAAAAGCCATTGGAATTTTCCTCTTATAAATTGGAAGAATCCGTTTTGTTCTTAATAGACTAGGAAAGGGGAAATGAATAACCGAAAGAAAGGAAATCAATTAGTTATTCATCAAAGTTTCATTTATTCAATGACCAGAATTAGACGAGGATATATAGCTCGGAGACGTAGAACAAAACTTCGTTTATTTGCATCAAGCTTTCGCGGGGCTCATTCAAGACTTACTCGAACAATTACTCAACAGAAAATAAGAACTTTGGCTTCGGCTCATCATGATAGAGATAGGAAAAAAAGAGATTTTCGTCGTTTGTGGATCGCTCGAATAAATGCAGTGATTCGGCGAAATCGAATATCCTATATTTATAGTAGATTACTATACAATCTGTATAAGGGGCAGTTGATTCTTAATCGTAAAATACTTGCACAAATAGCTATATCAAATAGTAATTGTCTTTATATGATTTCCAATGAGATCATAAAATAAGGGGGTTGGAAGGAATCTTCCAGAATCTTTTAAATGCAGTTCTCTGGAGAATGAACTCCGGGAAGGTAGAATAGAAATTACTATGATAAAATCGGGATAAGATGATAAAATCGTCAAAATAAGCGAACACCCTCAAATAAAAAAAAGAATTCGAGAATTCAGAATAAATAGAAATCTTTTTTTCTTACAACACAACGGATTCCAGGATTTGTTGACGAAAACATCCAGGTGTTTGAGTTCTGCTTGGAATTTTGATTCAATTGAGGAGTAAGCCTATTTTTTTCTGGTTCTAAGACCAGTAGTTCTAGTGGTCGACTCACTTCTTTCAAATTGTTTCTCATTATTAAGAAAAGGTAACGAAGATAAAATACGAGCTTGTTTTATAGCAATAGTAATTAATCGTTGTTCTTTTAAGGTCAATCTATTCACTCGCCTAGATAATATTTTTCCTTGTTCACTAATAAATCGACTAATTAAACTCATGTTTCTATAATCAATTCGATCCCCCGATTGGATCGGGGGCAAACGCCTACGAAAAGATCGCTTGGATTTAAGAAAGAGTCGCTTGGATTTATCCATAATTTTTTTATTCCTTATCCTTAAAATCCTATTCCGGTCCAATCAAAAATGATTTATAAAATTAATTAATAGGATTTGTTTTTCTCTATTTAGTTGTTTCTATTTAAATATATGAATAATAGATAGATATATATCTATCTAATTTTTTTTCATGTTCCTTGGAAGAGTGACACACAAGCACTCAATTGGATCTATATCTATTTCTTTATCTCCCCATGAATTGTATGTTTGGAACAATAGGGACAGAATTTTCGCAATTCCAATCGACTAGGTGTATTGTGTCGATTCTTTTGAGTAATATATCTGGAAATACCCGCCAATTCCTTATTAACACAGTTTCGAACACAACTGGTACATTCCAAAAGAACCCTTACTCGGACATCTTTACCCTTGGCCATGAACCTCCTTTCGGGTTTTGATTCACCCAACTTTTATATTTTCTATATTTTCCGATCCAAAGCGAATAGGAAGAAAGGAACCAAAAAAAATAGAAGTTGCTAACAACTCAAAATCTAATTCTGAAATCAAGATTTTGTTGCAATCTATATAGTAAATAGTAAGTAATACAAAAATTTCTAACTATATTTCTACTCAACTATATTGCTACTCACAGTACAGTATTCCATTTAAGTATCTTGTATTGTATGATACTCTTCTCCTAGCCACATTTTCATTTCGCTTTTCTTTTAACTTTAACTGTATTTTGAATTTAATTGGAGCCTGAACCCGAGTTTCGATGAGGTTGAATCCACTTTTTTCTTTCTCGTTCGCCCCTTATTCTATCTATCGAATTCCAAAAAAAAACAAGAAAAGAGGGGAACGAGAGACAAATATTTGATTCTATCTCTACTCTTCTTCACCCCTTTCTATGTCAATAACTAGAATGAAAAAAAAGGAAATGTCAACGCATCGGGGAATAAACGATTGATTTCTATCAATAAACCTGCTAAAGACCCGAACCATAGAGTGCTTAGTACCGGGGCCACGGAAAGATATGTTTTTAGATCTCGCATTGAAAATCCTCCTTCTTTTTTTGTATTCCATATTGTAATACATTATGGTAAGAGATGTATATGTAGTTACCTTCTATTTGTGTGCGGAATCCCTAATTCAAATGGAAATGTGCAATGATTCGGTAGATAATAAGATAATATTTTTTTTTCTTTTTCTTAAAGCAGAAAAATGGGTCCCTTTCCGTCTGAGAATTCCCGAGAAAAATATTCATTTATTATATGTTATATGATATGAGACGAAAAAAAAAAAAGAAATGCCGAGATCCATTTTGCATATCAATGGAGGAAAGAGAATAAGGATGTGGAAAACAAGACGGGGATTCTCTACAATGATACTGTAGACCAATTGAAAGGGATGTAGCGCAGCTTGGTAGCGCGTTTGTTTTGGGTACAAAATGTCACGGGTTCAAATCCTGTCATCCCTACCTATTACTGTTCCTCTGAACAGTAACGAGAGATCTATTTTCGATCGATTCAATTTGGACATACATAATCTTTAATGATATGTGATAGTATACAC